GTCTACGCTGGTTCAAATCCAGCTCGGCCCAATAATTCGCGGATCCACCATAAAATGATATAACCCATTTGTTCTTCTACAGAAATGCTTGACTTGATACGGAAGAATAAAAAAAAAACTCTTTTTTTATTCATCGACAGATTGATTATCAATCAATTTGACAATAACGAAAAAATGACTATTAATCCATGCTCCTCTCACTAAAGTACATGTCTCCGCGCATATCAATCTATTACTCGCGTCTCTGTCTGTTAGAATATGACAATTCGAATCAAAAATCTGCATAGAAAGGTTTGAAGGAAATTAAATCAACAACATATGTTGTACACTTTATTTCCCTGGGATTGTAGTTCAATTGGTCAGAGCACCGCCCTGTCAAGGCGGAAGCTGCGGGTTCGAGCCCCGTCAGTCCCGATGGATCCAATCCAAATCCAATAAAAAAATACATCAATTCATCTCTTCCTTTCCTGTGAAAGAGAGAACAAATAAGATAACTGAATTTTATTCCAAACGGGATCTCTCTTTTTTTTTTTCACATTTTTCATCAAAAAAATATGGGAATTTCAATTTCTTCAACGAGTACTGATTGATGGGAGAAAGACATATGTGACATATGTGAATTACCACAATTATTGGTAGCATCATATTCAGGATTCGAAGGAATACCGTACTGGGTCTAGCTTTTTTGATTACGCCCGATTTTTGTAATGGAATAGAGTACTATACGTTTCCGGGAAGCACATACACAAAGGGAATTTGGACGATACAAAATCAATTTAACATAGTCAACTTTGATCTAATTTTTCGTCTTAAAGCAAAAAAAATATATCCGTGCTATTGTTTGCTTGAGTTTGTTTATAACCAATGTGAGGGGAAAGGTAGTCTGATGAGACTTCATCAGATGATTGCATTGGACAAGAGGGCAGTAGATTATAGAAAAGAAAGAATGCAAAAAATTAGAAATAAAAAAAAGTAAAGAAATTCTTGATTGCATCAGGAATCCCATTTTGTTTCAATTCGGTATGGATAAAAGATCTTCCTATGTTATACTATTCAATTCTCGACGATGAATCGATTTGATAGCTCCGATATTGTTATTCATGATATTTTAATACGATTTCGATATCATCGAGATGCAATGCATCCCATTGAATTTACAAGCGAAACATTTATCATCTCTATGGGATTAAATCCCGAGTTATTGCGAATAAAAAATGAAACGATGAGATTATGGAAGTAAATATTCTCGCATTTATTGCTACTGCACTGTTCATTCTAGTTCCTACCGCCTTTTTACTTATAATATACGTAAAAACAATCAGTCAAAGTGATTAATTTGAATTAACCTTGACTTTTTAGTTCTTATCAATGCTTGAAGATAAGAAAAATGAAAAGGATGAAAATTTCGCGTCTTAAATGAAATTGGCGGACTAGAATTATCAGTATTCTACGAGAGAAGTATTCTATGAGATCCGATAGTATGGTAGAAAGAAATATATGAATCCTTCTACCATACTATCTATTATTGTTATTGAAGTGTATAAAATTGTACTGTATAAAAATAGAGGTTGAATATAGATTAATTTGAATATAGATGAATCTACAATATATATCTTTCCATTTATATATAAATATCATATCAATTACATATATGTAATGTTAATATAATATACATAGTGGCCCAACTCTATTTCTTTGCTTCATAATTCATGTTGATTCCAATGAATCTGAAATGAAATAATTGAAAGGCCACTAATCCTTTTTTAGCATTCGAAAGAAGTAATTGATTGAGCAGTTGACAGATGATCCAGGGGTTCGGTTCCGTGGGAACTTTTTATCTTCGGATTTCGTTTCGAAAAGAATTAGCAAACCCCATCTTTAACGTTTGAACCATGATATGAAATGAGTTCCATAAAACAAGCATAAATCCTATTTTGAAAATAACTAAAATACTAATAATAATAAATAAAACAAGTGGTAAGCACGTAATATGTGGGTGGCTACCCCGAGGTACTATCTTATTATGAGGTAGTATATTATTATGCGTAGTATCTCATTGGACAACCACTATGTCTATGTTCTTTCGTCTCGAAAGTATGTATCCACTTAAAAACTTATAATAATAACAGAACTCTTTTTTTTTTTTACTGTTCAAAAAAAAAAATCAAAGAAAAAAAGTTTTGCAGAACGATCTATAAAATAAAACAAAAACAATCGATACAGTTTGATTCTTCAATTAGTAGTACTTCTAGAGTCCACTTCTTCCCCATACTACGAGTGAAAGAGAAAATGTAAAGACTACCATTAAAGCAGCCCAAGCGAGACTTACCATATCCATGTGAATTATGTCCCCTATCTCTATGAATATAAAAGAATTATTCCATTATTGCTCACTAATAATTATTATTCACTAATAATAGTGGAATCACTAGCGCATAGTCAAAAAGAGATTCGGGCACAACACCATCGATGAAACAATCCAAAAATCGAATTATAACAAGTTATTATATGATTTCTAGTATAAGCGAAAAAATTAAGCACAAATAAATAAAAGAGGCAGAGAAACTCTTGGAAGTATCAAAGGAGTGTTAGTAACATGTAGGAATAATAAGACCTAGTCTTTCTTTTGTTGCCCTGCATTTCATTACATTAAGTAAAAAGTCTCAAAATAGAGAATCAAGATAGATCACTATCTATCACATACCCCTATTATTCCTTTCTCATTTGATCTAATCTTTACTGTCTCCCGATTGTTTCATAGAGACAATCGGGAGATGGGATGGCCTATTACATGCGTGACTAGAGCTTATCGAAAAGAAAGAATTTCTTTTTTGAAGATGAAAATAAAAAAAAAAGCCAATTATCCATTCAATATAATATTGATTGAATGCTCGAGCACTCAGATACTTTCATGAGTCCGTATATCGTATATAAAGTATCTTCCTCCTTTCCGTAACTAAAAATGAAATTAGATTCCCTAATTCAAGACCCAATCAGTAGACACTACATTAGTAGTCGAAGGGCTATCATATCAAGATTTAACGATTATTTTTCATTAATCTACTAAATTCTTGAAACCTAGACGCAAGGATTTATAGCATTTTAGAGAACCCCAACGATGCTTAGAATCAAGCAAATCTAAAGAGGCTTTTTCTTCTGCTTACTTCTGCTGGAAAAAAAAATGATAAAGTTATATCAGCAAAACATAAGAAGGTATCTCGATTCTTTTGTTTGTTGATGAGGCGGCACCCGGATTTGAACTGGGGAAAAAGGGATTTGCAGTCCCCCGCCTTACCGCTCGGCCATGCCGCCAAAACGATACAAAATATTGGATTGGCTCTATCTCTTCGATTGATAGTATCTTACAACACACAATATCTAAAACGAAAAACCGAAAAACTTTGCTTTCTTTTTCTATTGAAAGAAAATCAAAAATAAAATGGGGATTTTGGTCACAAAAGAAAAAATTCAGGACAAATGGGAACCGTTAACTTTAACTATTGACTGTGAATTCATAAATGATTCTTGGATTAAAATTGAAAATTAGGTTTCCCTAATGATATAAGAAAAAAATCCCCAAATTGATACCTTATCTAACTAAATCAAAATTGATAGATAACTAATCATTACTAATCCGTATTGATTCGTTTCCATAACCATAAAAAAATCCTTCTTAATGCAAATTATAATAGCGATTATGAGTATATGTAAACCCCAGAACATAAACGATTACTATTATCTAAATCTAATTGGGTATCTTATCTATATAAGATGCCTATAGGAAATTTTCGGAATTCAATTTTGACAATTTTTTTTTAATTATCATTAAATAGAAAATAGAAATTTGGATAGAGTCTGACTGTGGTGTCCCCCATAGAACTGTAATAAAGGAGTAGATATATATAACTATATATATATATATATATCTGCACATGTTTATTAATAAATACAAGTCTTCATACATACTTCAATCGTATTCTACGAATTCTACTAAAAAAAATATAGGTATAGGTAAAATATCTCTCTTCTATTCTATGCGAATTTTTTTTTAACAGTGGAATCCACGAAAAAGTTCCATGTTGTTAAAAAAATACAAAAAAATTCTATATTGTTTCTGCAGATCAAATCCCGAATCTATTTATAGTACCCAATCGGATTGGAATATCATAATAATGGTAGAAATTGACTCACTTTTGTTTTGATATAGATATTCTATACAAAACTCCATAAGTCTAAATAGAATTTACCAATTCCTTTGTATTTCATTTGTAGTTGTTGCAAATTCCAATTTGAGTATCAAAGTCTCTTTATTCCTACGTTCATATGTATTTCATGCATTACATCTATTACACCTATGGAGTTAGGTAAAATTTCATGTGATTCAGTAAACATAATATAAATTCCATCATTGCTAGATCGATCCATTTGATGATGAATAAGCAAATAATGGGATTTTTTTTTTTTAATGGGAAATAAATAAAATGTTTGGGGGTGGAAATGAGAGAATGTCTACAATACCTGGGTTTAATCAGATACAATTTGAAGGGTTTTGTAGGTTCATTGATCATGGCTTAACAGAAGAACTTTCTAAGTTTCCAAAAATTGAAGATACAGATCAAGAAATTGAATTTCAATTATTTGTGGAAACATATAAATTGGTAGAACCATTGATAAAAGAAAGAGATGCTGTATATGAATCACTCACATATTCTTCTGAATTATACGTATCCGCAGGATTAATTTGGAAAACCCGTAGGGATATGCAAGAACAAACAATTTTTATTGGAAACATTCCTCTAATGAATTCCCTGGGAACTTCTATAGTAAATGGACTATACAGAATTGTGATCAGTCAAATATTGCAAAGCCCCGGTATCTATTACCGGTCAGAATTGGACCATAACGGAATTTCGGTCTATACCGGCACCATAATATCTGATTGGGGAGGAAGATTAGAATTAGAGATTGATCGAAAAGCAAGGATATGGGCTCGTGTGAGT